AGTTTCCTTCGGATCCCAATTCCAATATGATCCCCATGCTTCGTTAGCCCATACAGCTCCCGAAAGAATCCCCACAGTTAAAAAGATAAATCCTAGACTAATAACCCGATAACTCCAATAATCCAATTGTTGAATTAATTGAGACCTGTAATAATTCTTAGCAGAAATAAAAGAAGTATTTTTTAAAACTAAAACATTACTTTCTTCATTCATGTATTTGGTCTTACTGAAGAAAAACGGCGGATTTAATAAATGATTAAAAAAAATCTTTCTTCTTTTTCGAAATGTAATAACCAAAAGTGCTACTGATAATAGTGATCCACATAAAAGGGCTGAGTAGCCCAATATCATCATACTTACGTGCATTATTAACCATTCAGATTGAAGAGCAGGTACTAATATTTTAGATTGATGTATTTCAGTTAAAAGACCTGAAGTAGCAAAACCTTGGGTAAAAATAGCACTAGGGCCTGTTATTGTGCTTAACAAATTTTTATTTTTTTTTAAATACGGAACAATATGAATAAGGGAGAAACTCCAGGAAAGGAAAATTAACGATTCATATAAATCACTTAGTGGAAAATGCCCCGAATAAATCCAACGAGTAATTAATAATCCTGTTATACAGAAAAAAGAAATAACCATGCCCTTTTCTGACGAATCATATAGTTTTACTATTTCATCAATTAAAAAGGTTATCAACTTAATTGTAATTACAATTACAATTATCGAAAAAGAAATATGAGTTAATATATGCTCTAAGGTTGAAAATATCATAAAAAATCTTAAAAAAGGAAAAGTACCTTAATTTTAATTACAAAATGGAAATCGGGAATTGAATTCATTATAGGATCTATTTCTCTTTTTTAGAAGAAGGTATGCCGCTACTCGGACTCGAACCGAGATGCTCTAGCACTGCTTCCTAAGAGCAGCGTGTCTACCAATTTCACCATAGCGGCTTGTCTTCAACTCATAATAGCCTATGAATAAGCAATCGTCGAGATTGAAAGAAGTCAATTTAGTGCAATATTATTTTTTAAGTAAAATTAATGAACAAAAAATTGTTTAAGTTTTAGATTTTAGTTAACTTCACTTAGGACTTTCATGAATTTTTTGTTTTCCTGACAACGGAATTCGTGTAACTCAACAGTTCTGCTCTTATCAAGGGTTATAGAACTGAAAAAAACTTTTTTTTATTGGAATTGTGAGAAACCAAATTAAGTTGATGGGGAAATAAGACTCCCCACCTTGTCCACCTTGTAAATTAGAAAATAGACTAAAATAAAAAGAGAGGGAAACTTTGTATCTTTTTTTATTCTTTTGTTTTGTCAATATCTTATTCTTTTTAAGAATTAAATAAACAGAAGAATTGTTATTCTACAAGGTGAAGCGAGTTCAATTTCATATGGATAAGTTATAGGTAATAGAAATCATTAATTTGAAGTTTTGATTCAAAAAAACGAATCAATTTTTTCAATTAAGTGGATTTAGATTCTTTTTTATTATTTAGTTGTTTGCCGCACAACAAAACTTTTTGACTTTCCTGTAGAAAGAGACTTTCCTAACGAAAAAGCTTTTAACGATGTCCAATACCCCCTCCTTTTCCAAATATTTTTACGAATACGCTTTTTTGATATAGAAGTACGTTTTTTTGGAACTGCCATTTTAAAATGAAGAAATTACTTATTAGTTTAGCTGGATGTGAAAGACATCTAGTGTAATCATTGCTTATTGTTCATTATCTATTCTCTAACTAATATTTTTTTTTCAAAGTTGTTATTATATAAAATATCCTTAAAAAGAATAGTTTGTATTTCTTTTTGTATTTTTCTTTCAAGCTATATCTATAGAAGCTACCGTGCCGTGTAAATCGAATTGATTGAACTTATAATAAAATAAAGAATTCAAAAGACTATTTCTTTTATTCTATTTCTTTTTGTCGATTGTCGTTGTTCTACATTTTATTTTTATGGAATAAAAAATTTAGAAAGTGTAAGATAGAAACTTCACTCCTGCTTAATGAAAAAACCAAATTCCCTTTATATTAATTTCAATTTTGACACTCGTAATGAATCTCGCTTATATCATTTGACCAATTAGAACTTCTTGATTTGAATATTTGAAGTATTTAGCAGAGACTCAGAATAAAAATTTAAAATAATATTGAAGTTCGTTTAAGTTAATGCATATCTTTTTTTTCTATTGACTTCTTTCAAAGATCCGGCGAATCGGAAACAATTAATTAAGTAAGAATTAAAAAACTTTTTATGGAACAGACATATCAATATGCGTGGATCATACCCTTGCTTCCACTTATGATTCCTATGTTAATAGGAGTGGGGCTTCTTCTTTTTACGACAGCAACAAAAAATCTTCGTCGTATGTGGGCTTTTCAGAGTATTTTATTGTTAAGTATAGTCATGATTTTTTCAATCAATTTGTCTATTCAACAAATCTATAGAAATTTCATCTACCAATATCTATGGTCTTGGACCATTAA